CGATCACATCCTGAGGCAATAATAGAGCGAATAATTAAAAGAGTACTCCACCACGAGCAGCGAAAGCACGCTCAGCCAATCCTCACTCGACGGCTCCGTCCTTGCTTAGGAAAAAGCCGAACCACTCGCAGATGGATCTTTTTTTTTCGACCTTTACAGCTCACTCTGTCAGTCCACTAACACCACACATATTCACGTCATGAAAGAATAGATTCAAGATAAAAAGTATACTAGCACATATTCACGTCATGAAAGATTAGATTCCAGATTTAGGGTATAAAGTATACTATCACAGATTCATCCTTAGGCACTCGAATGAGAGGCGGAAGAAGCGCAGTTCTAGTGAATCGAGAAGTCTTTCACAGTATTATTGAAGTGCACTTTCCGCAATAGCCGAGTTCAACGAAGGAGCAGAGGAGGGGAGAGGAGGAATCAGTCGCTACTGTAGTTGCTCATTTTTTTCTCTCTCTGTAGGTCCAAAACGAGCGTATCGGTCCATTCCGTATTCCCGTTCTCTTATAAAGAATGGGTCCCCTCCCCGGGCATTTCGGATAGCAGATGCAAGAGAAAGACTATGTACTAGAGCCCTAACCATCGGGACAGATACAAGACTAATGTTGACCCGACCTTTCTTGATTAAAAACTGCTTAGCAAACTCTAGGCATCCACAGTCAGAGATCATAGACTTTCTTATGATATGGTCACCCCACACTCCTCCATAACCTAAAGATATGACTTCGCGACAACAGGATCCGCGATGGCATTGTCATTGCCCTGTAGAGAATAATCCAAGAACTTAACCCCTGGGCCTATCCTTCATGCAGCATACCACACCTGCATATGATGCGTGAGTGTGAAAACACAGGCCATGAACCGTCAAACCCTAGAAGTAGCACCTTTGTAAACCAGAAAGATAATAGGGCGAAGGTCCCTTTTCTGGTAACCGGAAGCCAAAAGCACAAAAAATGTAAATTCATGACTTGGCTAATCGACGGTCAAGGCCAAACAAACTAAACAAGACACCCCCACTTAAATCTACCGGCAAAGAGTCGAGCTTTGAGATCGATGGAAAACAAATTACTTTGACCGAGCAAGGGGTCCCGTCAGTCGGAAGACGACGAAGCACATCCATCACCTAAAGGCCGGACTCTGGACAGAAACAGAGGATTTGCTATAGCAAAGACCCTCACCTTCCCACTATCCTCTAGCTTGACTCAGAACATACCTAACCTAATTAAGACATTTACAGAGGGCCTCGTTGCTAAGTGCTACAAGATCTAGTGCACTGGAACTCGTGGTTATGGACCCGAATCCTTTAGTATGGAACATTGTCTTTTCCAAGTAAAAATCCCTAGTATATGAAAGAATGAAAAGGTGCTTTCGTTCTTGTGGAATAAGAAGCCCTCGTACCTTAATGAAAGGAAAATAGGAATTTTTCGTTAGATATTTGACCAAATAGGATCGTCCAGTTCCTATAGAACCTATCACTAAAATACCCGATAGGGCTAAGCGGAACGAAAAGGGTTTTCCATGAGATGGTAAATGAAAACGATTAGCCCCACACGAGGGAATAAGTGATTGTCTGATAATGAGCAAGGAATATACGTCTTTCTGCTAAAGAGGATCTATTAAACTCATAATTCATTAGATCCTTGTTAGCAATGTCAACTAGGTATCATAAGTAAATGGATCCCGGTTGTTCAATCCTTTGATAACCAAGGTCATTCTTTGCTAAAGAGAAATGATCACTATGGGTCAGACTCAATAGAATTGGATCCATTCCAAATAGCGAGAATTAGGATTCTTGATCCCTCTCAATCTCTCTTTCAATTCGAGGATCCAGAGAGTCATCTCCGAATATTTGCCATCTCCGAATATTTTCGATTTCATTTTTCTATGATATGTCTTTCTATATGAAAATTGGTTATTTACGATGTACGATGATCCCTGTTAAGCATCCATGGCTGAATGGTTAAAGCGCCCAACTCATAATTGGTAAATTTGCGGGTTCAATTCCTGCTGGATGCACGCGAACGGGAACGTTCCATAAGTCTATTGGAACTGGCTCTCTATCTATGGAATCTCATCCATCATCCATACATAACGAATTGGTATGGTATATTCATACCATAACATAAGAACAATAAGAACTCGAATTCTTATCGATACTGGAACTCAGAGCATAGGAGGGAAAGTCGATTTATGGATGGAATCAAATACGCAGTATTTACAGAAAAGAGTCTTCGTTTATTGGGAAAGAATCAATATACTTCTAATGTCGAATCGGGATTCACTAAGACAGAAATAAAGAATTGGGTCGAACTCTTCTTTGGTGTTAAGGTAGTAGCTGTGAATAGCCATCGACTACCCGGAAAGGGTAGAAGAATGGGACCTATTCTGGGACATACAATGCATTACAGACGTATGATCATTACCCTTCAACCGGGTTATTCTATTCCACTTCTAGATAGAGAAACGAACTAAAGGAGAATACTTAATAATACGGCGAAACATTTATACAAAACACCTATCCCGAGCACACGCAAGGGAACCGTAGACAGGCAAGTGAAATCCAATCCACGAAATAAATTGATCCATGGACGGCACCGTTGTGGTAAAGGTCGTAATGCCAGAGGAATCATTACCGCAAGGCATAGAGGGGGAGGTCATAAGCGCCTATACCGTAAAATCGATTTTCGACGGAATCAAAAAGACATATCTGGTAGAATCGTAACCATAGAATACGACCCTAATCGAAATGCATACATTTGTCTCATACACTATGGGGATGGTGAGAAGAGATATATTTTACATCCCAGAGGGGCTATAATTGGAGATACTATTGTTTCTGGTACAAAAGTTCCTATATCAATGGGAAATGCCCTACCTTTGAGTGCGGTTTGAACTATTGATTTACGTAATTGGAAGTAACCAATTAGGTTTACGACGAAACCTAGAAATCGATCACTGATCCAATTTGACTACCTCTACGGGATAGACCTCAACAGAAAACTGTTGAGTAACGGCAGCAAGTGATTGAGTTCAGTAGTTCCTCATAGAAAATTATTGACTCTAGAGATATGGTAATATGGAGAAGACAAAATTGTTTGAAGCACGCACAGAACCGGAAGCGCCCCTTGTTTCAAAGAGAGGAGGACGGGTTATTCACATTTAATTTGATGGTCAGAGGCGAATTGAAAGCTAAGCAGTGGTAATTAAGACCCCCGGGTGAAAATAGGGATGTCTCCTACGTTACCCATAATATGTGGAAGTATCGACGTAATTTCATAGAGTCATTCGATCTGAATGCTACATGAAGAACATAAGCCAGATGACGGAACGCGGAGACCTAGGATGTAGAAGATCATAACATGAGCGATTCGGCAGATTTGGATTCCTTTTCTATATATCCACTCATGTGGTACTTCATCATACGATTCATATAAGATCCATCTGTCTAGAGATCGTCATATACATCTAGAAAGCCGTATGCTTTGGAAGAAGCTTGTACAGTTTGGGAAGGGGTTTTTTGAGAAAAAAGAAGAATCTACTTCAACCGATATGCCCTTAGGCACGGCCATACATAACATAGAAATCACACGTGGAAGGGGTGGGCAATTAGCTAGAGCAGCAGGTGCTGTAGCGAAACTGATTGCAAAAGAGGGTAAATTGGCCACTTTAAGATTACCATCTGGGGAGGTCCGTTTGGTATCCCAAAACTGCTTAGCAACAGTCGGACAAGTGGGTAATGTTGGGGTGAACCAAAAAAGTTTGGGTAGAGCCGGATCTAAGTGTTGGCTAGGTAAACGCCCCGTAGTAAGAGGGGTAGTTATGAACCCTGTGGACCACCCCCATGGAGGCGGTGAAGGGAAAGCCCCCATTGGTAGAAAAAAACCCACAACCCCTTGGGGTTATCCTGCGCTTGGAAGAAGAACTAGGAAAAGGAAAAAATATAGTGATAGTTTTATTCTTCGTCGCCGTAAGTAAATACGTAACTAGGAATATAGAAAATTGCATTTTTGGAATTTGCAATAATGCGATGGGCGAACGACGGGAATTGAACCCGCGCATGGTGGATTCACAATCCACTGCCTTGATCCACTTGGCTACATCCGCCCCTTATCCAGCTAAAGGATTTTCTCTTTTTTCCATTCATCATTATTCTATTTATTCTGACCTCCATACCTCGATCGAGATAGTGGACATAGGATGCCACTCTTTAAAATGAAAAAAAAAAAGGAGTAATCAGCTGTGACACGAAAAAAAACGAATCCTTTTGTAGCTCGTCATTTATTGGCAAAAATCGAAAAGGTCAATATGAAGGAGGAGAAAGAAATAATAGTAACGTGGTCCCGGGCATCTAGCATTCTACCCGCAATGGTTGGCCATACAATCGCGATTCATAATGGAAAGGAACATATACCTATTTACATAACAAATCCTATGGTAGGTCGCAAATTGGGGGAATTCGTGCCTACTCGGCATTTCACGAGTTATGAAAGTGCAAGAAAGGATACTAAATCTCGTCGTTAACTGAATTCAGAATAGAAAGATTCAGAATAAACAAAATTTATAGGATTCAAATAAAGTAAAGGTAGGCGGGTAATAACCTTATTTATGACAAGTTTCAAATTGGTAAAGTATACCCCTAGGATAAAGAAGAAGAAGAACGGGCTAAGGAAACTCGCAAGAAAAGTTCCAACCGATCGTCTACTTAAATTCGAACGGGTTTTCAAAGCACAAAAACGCATACATATGTCCGTTTTCAAAGCACAAAGAGTTCTTGATGAGATTCGCTGGCGTTACTACGAGGAAACCGTTATGATACTGAACCTCATGCCTTATCGAGCATCTTATCCCATCTTAAAGTTGGTTTATTCGGCAGCAGCAAATGCTACTCATTATAGGGATTTCGACAAAGCCAGTTTATTCATCACTAAAGCCGAAGTCAGTAGGAGTACTATTATGAAAAAATTCAGACCTCGAGCTCGAGGACGTAGTTATTCTATAAAAAAAACCATGTGTCATATAACAATTGTACTAAATATAGTAAAGAAATCTAAATAATGTTTAGATCAATCCAAGATTTCGATTCCCAATAACAAAAAAAAGAAATAGAATAGAAAAATATGGGACAAAAAATAAATCCACTCGGTTTCAGACTTGGTACAACCCAAAATCACCATTCCTTTTGGTTCGCACAACCAAAAAATTATTCTGAAGGTCTACAGGAAGATAAAAAAATACGGAATTGTATCAAGAACTATATACAAAAGAATAGGAAAAAGGGCTCGAATAGAAAAATAGAATCAGACTCAAGTTCTGAAGTAATTACACATATAGAAATTCAAAAAGAAATCGATACAATCCACGTCATAATCCATATTGGATTCCCCAATTTATTAAAGAAAAAGGGAGCAATCGAAGAATTAGAGAAAGATCTCCAAAAGGAAGTTAATTCTGTAAATCAGAGACTTAATATTGCTATCGAAAAGGTTAAAGAACCTTATAGACAACCTAATATTCTTGCTGAATATATAGCTTTCCAATTAAAAAATAGAGTTTCATTCCGAAAAGCAATGAAAAAAGCCATTGAATTAACTAAAAAAGCGGACATAAAGGGAATAAAAATCAAAATTGCGGGTCGTCTAGCAGGGAAAGAAATTGCACGTGCCGAATGCATCAAGAAGGGCAGACTGCCCCTCCAAACAATTCGCGCTAAAATTGATTATTGCTGCTATCCAATTCGAACTATCTATGGAGTATTAGGTGTAAAAATTTGGATATTCGTAGAAGAATAACTAACCCTGTCTTCCCACTCTGCCCTGTGATAGAATAAAAAAGACAAGAACCTTATTTTTACAAAAATCCCTAAAAAAAAGAAGAAATTATACCTCTTTCTATAAGATTTAATGAAAATTGATAAATCTTTTAATATAATTGCTATGCTTAGTGTGTGACTCGTTAGTTTTTTCTTTAGGGTCAAAAACAGAGATTGAAAAAAAAAATCGGCTGAACCCCACTAAAAATAGAAAAAAACTTAGTAATTATAGAAAATTAACTAATAACCAACCTATTGCTTCGTATTGTCGAGATCCTAACTAAGAAACAGTCACTATGTGAATAAATACATCTATAAAAAATAAGTAGATCTATCATATAGTTGTAGCAACTGCATTTTTTCTCTACAAAAGAAACCAGATTCTAGGCTGTGAAGTAAAACTAAAGGGATGTGGATAAAAGGAGGGATGATAGATAGAAGGAAGAAGAATAAGAAAGATATAGGATTCCATGTGTATGGTCTATGAATTACATCATAAAAAAAAGCAATGTGATAAAGCATCAATATAATAAAAAAAAAGAGAATTCGAAATCGTAACTTTTGAAACAACAAATAAAAATTTAAAGAAATAAAAAAGAGCAGCCCGCGTTAATAAAACTGAGAAAATTGACTCGGAAAGAAATTTTTTGGAAGCTCCATTGCAGGATTCAAACCTAACCATTAAAGGAGAAGCTGTGGGAACGACAAAACCTATGACGGCATCGGATTTTTTTGAAAAGAATCCTAACACTTCATTGGGTGGGATGGCGGAACAAACCTAAAAAATTGCTTTATTTGATAAGGTTCTAAATTAACAAATAAGACAGGAAAGAGTAAATATTCGCCCGCGAAATCCTTATTGGATTAGAATACTTTACCACGATTCAATAAGAATAAAAATAAGAAGATTCAAAAAAAAAAAAGAAAGATTATATTTTATATAAATATAGAATTTGAATATATTCTAGATCTTCTTTCTTGACTATATATTTTTTTAAGAAAGTAAAAAAAACCTAACTTTTTCAATTATATATTGATGTGTATCTATCCATAATATCTTGGTATGGAATTAGAGAAATTCGCACGCTTTCTCATTTAATTCGCGAGGAGCTGGATGAGAAGAAACTCTCATGTCCAGTTTTGCAGTAGAGCTGGAACTAAGAAAGAACCATCGACTATAACCCCAAAAGAACTAGATTTCGTAAACAACATAGAGGAAGAATGAAGGGAAAATCCTGCCGAGGCAATCGTATTTGTTTTGGTAGATATGCTCTTCAAGTACTTGAACCCGCTTGGATCACCGCGAGACAGATAGAAGCAGGACGAAGAGCAATGACACGATATGCACGTCGTGGTGGAAAAATATGGGTGCGTATATTTCCTGACAAACCGGTTACAATAAGACCCACAGAAACACGTATGGGCTCGGGAAAGGGATCCCCCGAATATTGGGTAGCCGTTGTTAAACCAGGTCGAATACTTTATGAAATGAGCGGAGTATCCGAAACTGTAGCTAGAGCAGCTATCTCTATAGCTGCCAGTAAAATGCCCATACGAAGTCAATTTCTTCGATTAGAGATATAGAACCCCAAAAAGGAGTATTGAAGATAAAAAACCCCCGGTTTTTTTTATTTAAAGACAATATTTCTTTCATCCTTTTGCATTGAAATAACAAATTGAAATCAAAATAATATGATTCAACCTCAGACCCTTTTAAATGTAGCAGATAACAGTGGAGCTAGAAAATTAATGTGTATTCGAGTCATAGGAGCCGCTGGTAATCAGCGATATGCTCGTATTGGTGATGTTATTGTTGCTGTAATAAAAGACGCAGTGCCCCAAATGCCTCTAGAAAGATCCGAAGTAATTCGAGCTGTAATTGTACGTACATGTAAAGAATTCAAATGCGAAGATGGTATAATAATACGCTATGATGACAATGCAGCAGTTATCATTGATCAAAAAGGAAATCCAAAAGGAACTCGAGTTTTTGGCGCGATTGCCGAAGAATTGAGAGAATTGAATTTTACTAAAATAGTTTCATTAGCTCCTGAAGTATTATAAACACTAGTAGACGAGATTTATAAACACTAGTAGACGAGATATAGATCAAAGAAAAAATTAGTAGATTGTGTCTCACGTATATGCTTTAAAATCCAAAATTAAAAGAAAAAGGAAAACATGTTGATTATAGAAAAATTAGGAGGAACCTAGAATTAGAGTCTTATGGGCAAGGACACTATTGCTGATTTACTAACCTCTATAAGAAACGCAGACATGAATAAAAAAGGAACTGTTCGAGTAGTATCCACAAATATTACCGAAAACATTGTTAAAATACTTCTACGAGAGGGTTTTATTGAAAGTGTTCGGAAACATCAGGAAAGTAACAGATATTTCTTGGTTTCAACTTTGCGACATCAAAAGAGAAAGACTAGAAAGGGAATATATAGAACTAGAACCTTTTTAAAGCGTATCAGCCGACCTGGTTTACGAATTTATGCCAACTATCAAGGAATTCCTAAGGTTTTGGGCGGAATGGGAATTGCTATTCTTTCTACCTCTCGAGGTATAATGACAGATCGAGAAGCTCGACTAAACAGAATTGGGGGAGAAGTCTTATGTTATATATGGTAATGGCCCCACCTATAGTACCCGAATTCTATCTGGAACTTCCTATTTTGAAAATAAAAATCGAAAAATAGGAGAAAAAAAATATGACAGAAAAAAAAAACAGGAGAGAAAAAAAAAACCCGAGAGAAGCAAAAGTCACTTTCGAAGGTTTAGTTACGGAAGCCCTACCCAACGGAATGTTCCGCGTTCGCCTAGAGAATGACACCATCATCCTGGGCTATATTTCAGGAAAGATCCGATCTAGCTCTATACGAATACTAATGGGGGATAGGGTCAAAATTGAAGTAAGTCGTTATGATTCTAGCAAGGGGCGTATAATTTATAGACTTCCCCATAAGGATTCGAAGCGTACCGAAGACTCGAAGGATACTGAAGATTTGAAGGATACCAAAGATTCAAAGGATTAGGTTTTTCTAGAGTAATAACTTTCAAGTTTCCAAATTTAAGTGAAGAGACTTATTTTTTCCAAAAGAATAGATTCATAGTTTAAGAAAGGAATACCTATATATGAAAATAAGAGCTTCCGTTCGTAAAATTTGTACAAAATGTCGACTGATTCGCAGGCGTGGACGAATTAGAGTCATTTGTTCCAATCCGAAGCATAAACAAAGACAGGGGTAATCTTTCGAAAAAGGAGCTTTTCTTTCTAAAAAGTCAAAAAAGTACCCGCGGAAATGTCCAAATTCAAAATAAAAAAATGAAAGTAAAGGATATTTTTTACCTCGAAACGGATATCTTTGTATCTTTTTTTCTTTTTGTTATTTCTAACTCATATTTATGAGATAATAAAATATGACAAAAGCTATACCAAAAATAGGTTCACGTAAGAAAGTGCGTATTGGTTTGCGTAGGAATGCCCGTTTTAGTTTACGGAAGAGTGCACGTAGAATAACAAAAGGGGTTATTCATGTTCAAGCCAGTTTCAACAATACCATTATAACCGTTACAGACCCACAAGGTCGGGTGGTTTTCTGGTCCTCCGCAGGTACTTGTGGATTCAAAAGCTCAAGAAAAGCATCACCCTATGCTGGTCAAAGAACAGCAGTAGATGCTATTCGTACAGTGGGTTTGCAACGAGCGGAAGTTATGGTAAAAGGTGCTGGTAGCGGAAGAGATGCCGCATTACGAGCCATTGCTAAAAGTGGTGTACGGTTAAGTTGTATACGCGATGTAACACCTATGCCGCATAATGGATGTCGACCTCCTAAAAAAAGACGTCTGTAAAAAAATTAAACCGCTTTCAAGAGAAATAAACGATTCAATGATCAAATAATAATACTAGTCTGTTATGGTTCGAGAGAAGGTAACAGGATCCACCCAAACACTAGAGTGGAAGTGTGTTGAATCAAGAGTAGATAGTAAATGTCTTTATTATGGTCGTTTCATTCTGTCCCCGCTTAGAAAAGGTCAAGCGGATACTGTCGGTATTGCCTTGCGAAGAGCTTTACTTGGAGAAATAGAAGGAACATGTATCACACGCGCCAAATTTGGGAACGTGCCACACGAATATTCTACAATAGTAGGTATTGAAGAATCCATACAAGAAATTTTACTAAATTTGAAAGAAATTGTATTGAGAAGTAATCTCTATGGAGTTAGAGACGCATCAATTTGCGTCAAAGGTCCTAGATACATAACCGCTCAAGATATAATCTTACCGCCTTCCGTAGAAATCGTTGATACGACACAACCTATAGCTAACTTGAGAGAGCCCATCGATTTCTATATTGAGTTACAGATCAAGAGAGATCGCGGATATCATACGGAACTCAGAAAGAACTCTCAAGATGGAAGTTATCCTATAGATGCTGTATCCATGCCTGTTCGAAATGTGAATTATAGTATTTTTTCTTGTGGGAATGGAAATGAAAAACACGAGATACTTTTTCTAGAAATATGGACGAATGGAAGTTTAACTCCTAAAGAAGCGCTTTATGAAGCTTCTCGTAATTTGATTGATTTATTTCTTCCTTTTCTACACGCAGAGGAAGAGGGTACTAGTTTCGAAGAAAATAAAAACAGGTTTACTCCACCCCTTTTAACCTTTCAAAAAAGATTCACTAATCTAAAGAAAAACAAAAAAGGAATTCCATTGAATTGTATTTTTATTGATCAATTAGAATTGCCTTCTAGAACGTATAATTGTCTCAAAAGGGCCAATATACATACACTATTGGACCTTTTGAGTAAGACTGAAGAAGATCTTATGCGAATTGACAGTTTTCGTATGGAAGATGGAAAACTGATATGGGACACTCTAGAGAAGCATCTCCCAATTGATTTACCTAAGAACAAGTTCTTGCTTTAAATCCATTGCAATTTTTTCCTCTTCTTCTTTTTTTTTTCGTTTTTTTAGTTAGAATAAAAAGAAAAAAAAGCAATTTTGCATCTTTGGCACAATCTATATTTTCGCGAAATGGATCATAATAAAATAGATTTTAGGTATCTAGGGAAGATTCACTTGGAAGTAACTATTTCCTAGATACCCATGCGGGGGGCTTCGCGGCTGAATGAATCAACTCGAAAAATCCCTAAAAAAGACCTAAAGTTAAGGATTTATCAATGGGTAATGTTGCTCCAATACCTAACCAAAGAGCTACTGCAGTACCGATTAAAAAAACGGTCGTAGCTACTGGGCGACGAAATGGATTTTGGAATTTATTGACATTCTCTAGAAAGGGTACTGTCAATAAGCCCGTTGGCACAGAAACCATTAAGAGAACGCCCAATAACTTATTGGGTACTGTGCGAAGTATTTGAAATACGGGAAAGAAGTACCACTCGGGTAATATTTCCAGAGGAGTTGCAAACGGATCCGCCGGTTCACCAATCATTGACGGCTCGAGAACCGCTAAACCTACATTACACGCAATAGTACCTAGAATTACTACTGGAAAAATGTATAAAAGATCGTTGGGCCACGCGGGTTCCCCGTAATAATTATGTCCCATCCCTTTAGCTAATTTTGCTCTTAATACAGGATCATTTAAGTCAGGTTTCTTTGTTATTGGGATAGGTGAATTCTTTAGGATCCATCCCCCAAAGGAACCGGACATGAGAATTTTTCATCATCCGGCTCGAGCAAGAATGAAAGAAATAAGACCGTGGAGGATCCACAATAGAATAGGGTATATAATGACTCAATAACTCAAGGTAAGAAAAGCTTTATCAGATTATCTTTTCCGAAGTTGCGCCTATAACTACTCATTGAAAAGAATCCTATTCTTATGCGTAAATGCTCAATATCCAAGTGGGCTTACAAATTTGATCATGATCAATTGCTTTGTGGATTGTCTCTTGATTAGTTGGTGTTTATCCCCTCAATATCGCAAGTTTCTTACGTCCAAACAAAGTATTTACTTGTTATCAAAAAGTTTAGCCTACGTTCTTCCTTAGATCCCTTCTTTTACTCCGATAGTATTGCGGATCGAAATCGATGCAAAGAAAATGAATGCATTTCCATACTATAATAAAAAGTAAGTGTATAATAAATATAGAAAAAAAAGTAAGTGTATAATAAATATAGAATTGGATCATATCACATGACTTATTCCATTTATACTCTATGGGATCTTACGGAGCCTGTTCATGGATGACATGGTTGGGGTATGATCATAGAAAATATTCTCCTCGAGTGAACCAGCCTATCCTTCCTAGATAGGGGACTTACGTGTTGATTGGATGCGGAGACACCTTTGGTCGTGAATTCTAATGTGGCAGATCCAATTCTCTATCTGCATGGCCAAATTAATAATTCAAGTCACACACTCCCATAATCCGCCTTATTTTCTTTCATAAAATTAACTTCAACTATAACTATTTGTATCAAAATACTTCGAAGTTGAAGAGAAGTATCCAAATGACATGTCTTATTTTACAATAACCCATGTTTGTAGCAATGAAATACCACAACCTACCCTATATGATATATGAGAATTAGAATTCTCTATGATATGCCTTCCCTATAAAGGACCCGAAATACCTTGCTTACGTATCATTGGAAAGTGCATTAACATAAATACGGCAGTAAGCAGAGGCAATACAAAGGTATGTAAACTATAAAAACGAGTCAAAGTGGATTGGCCCACACTAGCACTTCCACGTAATAATTCCACTAAAGGGGATCCTATTACCGGAATCGCTTCAGGTACACCTGTCACAATTTTGACTGCCCAATAACCAATTTGATCCCAAGGCAAAGAATAACCAGTTACACCAAATGATGCAGTCAATACAGCCAAAACCACACCTGTGACCCAAGTTAATTCACGGGGTTTTTTAAATCCACCCGTGAGATACACACGAAATACGTGCAGGATCATCATTAGAACCATCATACTTGCTGACCATCGATGAACTGATCGGATTAACCAACCAAAGTTGGCCTCCGTCATTATATATTGAACGGAGGAAAAAGCCTCTGTAACGGTTGGTCGGTAGTAAAAAGTCATAGCAAAACCGGTAGCGACTTGTACTAGAAAACAAGTAAGTGTAATTCCCCCTAAACAATAAAATATGTTGACATGAGGAGGAACGTATTTACTAGTTATATCATCCGCAATTGCCTGAATCTCAAGACGTTCCTCAAACCAATCATATACTTTATTGAGATAGGTAACTAGCCCGACTCCCCCTCCGAGAACCGTATATGAAAATTTCATCTCGTACGGCTCAAGCAGAAACACACAAATTTTCAACGGATATTAGAAAAAAAGTTCAAAACTTCATCAGCCACGGTATTCGATCGATTTGCCTTGAAGATATGAAATAAGAAAAATCCAGAATTTCTTCTTTGTGATGATAATGCCAAAAAATCTCAAGTTGGCTCATCTGTCTTTCTTTCCCATATGCTGATCATTAGAGGCCTCTTGACTTTTCTCTTCCCTATTTTTTATTTATAGTGGTTTTCTGATAGAAATTATCTTGTTGCGATCCTATGAATTAGTTCAACTAAAACCTTAGATTCATACTAGAGCCACGATGATTGAGTCTCAAGCTAAACAAAAGGCAAGGGTTCTTCGAATAAGAACCGCTTGATGATCATTTATTGAAAGAGAAAAAAGTTGTCTTTTGGGCAAACAAAATTGGAAGGGAGAAAATTTCTTTTTTTATTAAGAACTACTTGAATTTTTTTTTTCAGTCTGGTTGCGAGGTCTAAATAGTGAGTATGAATCATAGTTCCATTTTTTTTTTTGATCCACTCTATGTATTTCGTGTTCCAGATACTAGAATAAATAATATCCGACGAATTAGAATAATCTTGATAGAGATAACAGGCCCTTTCTATGTATTATCAATAGGATCAATTCTAACAAGTCACACACTCATATTCCAGAGATACCGAAACAAAAAAATCCACGGTCGAACTACCAGAATGTTTAGAAATGTGGAGCTTAAAGTAGAAAGGCTTCTTTTGGATGGAAAAACTATGACTTCATAGTTTTAGTTAGTAGAAACCTAATTCGTTAAAATTCCGTCCAGTAAAACAGAAGAATTATAAATTTCTAAAATGATAGATAGGAATATCGCGAATAAAGCCATTGCGACCCCCATAAAAGGAGTAGTCCCCCAACCCGGAGCTACTTTCCCATATTCCGCATTCAAGGGTTTCAATAAACTACCTGCGCCAGTACGTTTTGGCTTAGGTTTAGAACTATCTTCAACGGTTTGTGTAGCCATAAATTCTATTTAATCATTGGTGTTGACTTTGTATACTATTCCGTTGTAGTTGTAAATACACGATCTTTTCATAGATCCATTGTAATCTTGAAATTCTATAAAAATGGAAACAGCAACTTTAGTCGCCATCTTCATATCTGGTTTACTTGTAAGCTTTACTGGGTATGCCTTATATACCGCGTTTGGGCAACCCTCTCAACAATTAAGAGATCCATTCGAAGAACATGGGGACTAATTGAAGTAAGAAGTCTCCCCTCTGGGGGACTTCTTACTTCAATGAAATTGTTTATTTCCTTCAATTAAACTATTTCATTTTTTAGTCGGAACCTTAGGTGGTTCTCGGAAGAAGATAGCGAAAAAAATTATCCCTAAAGTCGAAACTAAAAGGAACGTATAAACCAATGCTTCCATAGATTCGATCCTGGTTTATTCACAATTATAACTTCCACGCCTATTCACTTATCATTTGGGATCATTTCCCATATAAAAAAAGAAAAAGAGTCAAAGAAAGGACAGGAGATGTTTCTCATGTCAAATCAAAAAAGAGAGGTGAAAGATACCATAGCAATGTGGTATCAGGCTGCCTGTCTCCTTGTAGTTGGATCTCCAACTTTTTGGAATGTTCCAAATTCCACTTGAGCATCCAAGTCTGGATCAATACCAGCAAAAACATCTCGGAACAAGGTTCGAGCGCCATGCCAAATGTGTCCGAAAAAGAAGAGCAAAGCAAAGGTAGCATGACCAAAAGTGAACCAACCCCTTGGACTGCTGCGAAAAACACCATCTGATTTCAAAGTAGCTCGATCTAATTCAAAAATTTCCCCTAATTGAGCACGCCGCGCATATTTTTTTACAGTAGCAGGATCGGAATAACTTACTCCATTAAGTTCGCCACCATAGAATTCCACCGTTACGCCTACTTGTTCAACACTATATTTGGATTCTGCTCTTCTAAAAGGAACGTCCGCTCTCACAATTCCCTCTTCATCTACCAAAACTACCGGAAATGTTTCAAAAAAAGTAGGCATACGACGTACAAAAAGCTCCCGTCCTTCTTTATCTCTAAAGACGGGATGTCCTAACCATCCAACAGCTATTCCATCCCCATTGTCCATTGAGCCTGCTCTGAATAATCCCCCCTTTGCCGGATTATTACCAATATAATCATAAAAGGCTAATTTTTCGGGAATTTTAGACCAAGCTTCTGACAAACTAAGATTTTCGGCTAACCCATTGCTAACTCTTCGATATATTTCTTGCTGAAAGTATCCCTGATCCCACTGATAACGAGTAGGTCCAAATAATTCAATTGGGGTAGTTGCCGATCCATACCACATAGTTCCGGCAACTACGAAAGCAGCAAAAAAGACAGCAGCGATACTACTGGAAAGTACAGTTTCAATATTGCCCATACGTAATCCTTTGTATAAACGTTGTGGCGGACGGACACTAAGATGGAATAGGCCCGCTAATATCCCCAATGTACCTGCAGCAATATGATGCGAAGCTATTCCTCCCGGAACGAAAGGATCAAAACCTTCTGCACCCCACGCAGGATTTACAGCTTGTACTTTTCCAGTTAGTCCGTAAGGATCGGACACCCATATCCCAGGGCCATATAAACCCGTTACATGAAATGCACCAAAGCCAAAACAAGCCACCCCTGCAAGAAATAAATGAATTCCAAAGATCTTGGGCAAATCCAAAGAGGGTTTTCCCGTCCGCTCATCAGTGAATATGTCTAGGTCCCAATATACCCAATGCCAGATAGCTGCCAAGAAACACAAGCCAGAAAACACAATATGTGCACCTGCCACACCTTCATAACTCCAAATACCCGGATTCGTTACAGTTCCTCCTGAAATACTCCAACCACCCCACGAATTGGTTATTCCTAAACGAGTCATAAAGGGGATGACGAACATACCCTGTCTCCACATTGGATCCAGAACAGGATCGGAGGGATCAAAAACCGCTAATTCGTATAAAGCCATCGAGCCAGCCCAACCAGAAACAAGAGCTGTGTGCATTATATGCACCGCAATCAATCGACCCGGATCATTCAATACGACAGTATGAACACGATACCAAGGCAAACCCATGGAAATACCCCTTTAGCAAAGAAAAATAGACACGATGTCGCTTTATTTTATCGCATTGGAAAAAACTATCATATCCTATGTACCTAACCCTTCCAGGGGATTCTATGTCAGAAAGCGTGAATATTTATATTTATTTCATTTCATTAAATTAAAAATAACAAGCCAATTCTGTTTGTAAGAAGAAAGAGAAGCAGATCTATTCTATACTCGATAAGTGCCAATATGCAATGGGTAGCTTTGGGCCATTTGGAAAAACGAAGAATAGATCCTTAATCCCTCCTTGTTTATCATTCGAATCACGGATTCCTTTTTCTTTATTCAATCTGTCTTACCTTCCTTATATGTATAATCTTTCATCTTTCAATCTATGTATTATTTCAATCTATGTATTAATAGAATCTATAGTATTCTTATAGAATAAGAAAAAAAAAATGAAGATAATAAACTGTGGATTCTTTCTTTCTCTTCCATTCTTACGTTTCCATATTAAAGTGTAGTTTTCTTACTTAAATTTAATAATATTAATCTAATATGCCCATTGGTGTTCCAAAAGTACCTTACCGGATTCCCGGAGATGAAGAAGCGACTTGGGTTGACTTATACAATGTTATGTATCGAGAAAGGACACTTTTTTTAGGTCAAGAGATTCGTTGCGAGATCACGAATCATATTACGGGTCTGATGGTATATCTCAGTATAGAAGATGGAATTAGCGATATTTTTTTGTTTATAAACTCCCCTGGCGGATGGCTAATCTCAGGAATGGCGATTTTTGATACGATGCAAACGGTGACACCTGATATATATACAATATGCCTCGGAATAGCCGCGTCCATGGCCTCCTTCATTCTGCTTGGAGGAGAACCCACCAAGCGTATAGCATTCCCTCACGCTAGGATTATGCTTCACCAACCTGCTAGTGCTTATTATCGGGCAAGGACACCAGAATTTTTACTAGAAGTGGAAGAGTTACACAAAGTTCGCGAAATGATCACAAGGGTTTATGCACTAAGAACAGGCAAGCCTTTTTGGGTTGTATCCGAAGACATGGAAAGGGATGTTTTTATGTCAGCAGACGAAGCCAAAGCTTATGGACTTGTCGATATTGTAGGGGATGAAATGATTGACGAGCACTGCGATACTGATCCAGTGTGGTTTCCAGAAATGTTTAAGGATTGGTAGTGGCTGGATTTCTTGTAATTTTTTTTTTCAAACTTCGAGTTTTATGCTATCTTCGAGTTTTATGCTATTTTATAGAAAATAGAAATACTTCATGATGATGAATCATCAGGTTAAGATCGATCTAAACCAATCAATTTTTTCTATATACATACGACATGCCAACGGTTAAACAACTTATTAGAAATGCAAGACAGCCAATACGAAATGCTAGAAAATCGGCCGCGCTTAAGGGATGTCCTCAGCGTCGAGGAACATGTGCTAGGGTGTATGTGCGACTCGTTCAGATCATGAGTTCAAACAAATAAGCAAATAATAAAATTTTTGAAGTATCCATGATCGGTACCAATGAATAGGGTAGAGAAGCTCTATCCTAGATTTCTATGGTATATGGAATTTATGGTTTCCTTTGGTGCAAATCCAATCATCTAGATTGGAATTGAAAGAAGCAATTCCTCCATTGGTAGCAAATGATTATCCATTAAGCGGAGGAAATAGTAATAAAAAGAAAAAGCTTTCTGCTCCTTTATCTTAAAAGAACGGACTAAAGGGCCAGCTGCTTAGCCAACTTTCATAATAAAATACCGTCACTGTATGAATAACTCTTATTGTGAAAAGAGCTATTTACTCTATAATGGATAGGTAGAGCCAAAGAATGTGAACTATACAAGTTCACAATACCTTTTGATGAAATGAAAGAACGGGCTCCGGTGTATAGAGAGGGCCTCGCCGTTTAAAAGGGAACCATAGAAACGAAGGAACCCACTGTTTTTTTAATATCGTTAGAATTTGTTATTTCTATGCGAAATAACTGAAGAGAATAGAATAAAAAATCGTGGTTGGGAAGGTTATAGTAGCAAAAGCCATTGGAATTAATATTTTATATATCGGAATAATCCGTTTTGTTATTAATGGGAAAAAAGAGGGTTAAAAGAAATCATTAGTTATTCATTCAGGTTAATTTGATTCAATGACCAGAGTTCCGCGAGGATATATAGCTCGGAGACGACGAACAAAAATGCGTTCATTTGCCTCAAACTTTAGAGGGGCTCATTTAAGACTTAATCGAATGATTACTCAACAAGTAAGAAGAGCTTTTGTTTCTTCTCATCGAGATAGAGGCAGGCAAAAGAGGGATTTTCGTCGTTTGTGGATCACTCGGATAAACGCAGCAACACGGGTATATAACGTATTCGATAGTTATAGTAAATTAATACACAATCTGTACAAGAAGGAATTGATTCTTAATCGTAAAATGCTTGCACAAGTAGCTGTATCAAATCCAAATAATCTTTACACGATTTCCAATAAAATAAAGACCATCAATTAAAGGGATAAAAAAGTAATATACAGGAATAATTAAAACCGAATTCCCGGAGAGGGAACTCCGGGAAGATACAATAAATTAAGATTAAGTGGTAGGAATCAACGAGCATGTTGCAATAAATAAAAAAACTATTTCTTTTTTCCCATTTTTCTTTCTTATAACAAACCCAAGAATCAAAACTGGATTACTTTCTTTATATATGAGTCTGACCCTTTCGAATAAAACATCAACAATCGGAACTTAAGTTTCGATTGTTGTTTCTTAAATTCTGGTTGGAGTTTCTTAAGTTTCGATTGAAATTGAACTTTTGTGTTAATTGAGGAATATTTCTATTTTTTCTGTGTCTAGGACCAGTAATTATTGAAATTGACTGGGCTTGAAATTGCTTCTCATTCTCATAGTTACGAAATGGTAAGAAAGATAAAATACGAGCCTGTTTTATGGCAAGAGTAATTAATCGTTGTTGTTTCAAGGTTAATCTATTTATTCGTCTGGATAATATTTTCCCTTGTTCACTAATAAATCGATTAATTAAACTCATGTTTCTATAATCAATTCGATCCCCCGGGCCTATTCGAGAACGCCTACGAAAAGGTTGTTTGGATTTACGAAAAGGTTGTTTGAATTTACGAAAAGTTTGCTTTGATTTATGAAAAGTTTGTTTGGATTTACGAAAGGGTTGCTTAAATTTACGAAAAGGTTGTTTAGATATATACATGATTTATTCCTTATTTAAAAATTTGAAAAAATGGATTTCTTTATTTTATTAATTTAGGATCCAGAAGAAGTAGTCTTTCTTTGGTCCATATATTATTTTATTCATATACTATATATAAAAAATATAAAAATATAAACCCTCTATACATATGAAATAATATCCACCTAAAATAAGATGAGTTGATTTGTATTTTGTATTCCATTTATGTTCTATATTTTGTATTCCTTTTATGTTCTATATATTTAATAAGAAGTTCTTACTCTTTCTGTTCTTTGGAAAAATTGAACACGCGATGCTCCTATTTCTTTATTTCATTATGAGTCGTATGCTTGCGACAATAACGACAAAATTTTCTTAATTCTAATTGTCCGGGTGTATTGTGGCGATTCTTTTGAGTACTATATCTAGAAATCCCCGTCGATTCCTTATTGGTACCCTTTCGAACACAATTAATACATTCCAAAATAACTCGGATTCTAACATCTTTGCCCTTGGCCATGAACCTCCTTTTTGGATCGACTTAACTTAATTCTTATACCTATTCTTTTATTCTTCTATTTTGGATCCAAAGAAGAAGAATAAAATCCATAGAAGTTCCGAACTAAAAATGCGATTTCTAAAGATTTTGTTGTAATTCTTCGAATTCTCTAACGAATCCAATCCAATAGAATAAAAAAATTTTGAAATTCGTAAATTAAGTAATAAAAAATAGAGAAATAATTAAAGAATACAATCCTTATCCATCTTTTCTTTCTTTTTGCTTCCTATACTAAAAAAAAAACAAAGAATTCAAAAAGGGAAAATTTTCGTCATGTCACGAAGAATTCTATCTCTCGCATAGGAATAACTAGAATGAAAAAAAAGGGAATGACAAAGCATCTGGGAATAAACGATTGATTTCTATCAATAAACCTGCTAAAGCCCCAAACCATAGAGTACTTAGCACGGGTGCTACAGAGAGATATGTTTTTATATCCCGCATTGAAAATCCTCCTTCCGTATTGGAATACATATATGATCAGATACTCTTGTCCAAGATCCTTTGTATTTCTTTTGTTTAGGCGAAATTCCTAACTAAAAAAACAAAAAAATATTCTATATATAGAATGAATCATAATAGACGAGATTTTCCTATCCCTAAAAAAGAGGACCCCTTCTTCCTATACATTACTAAGGAATAGGAATCTTTCTTTTATAGGTGAAATTCAACTAGATTTTAGATGTATACCCTTCCTTGATTATATGAGACCAAAAACAAGAAATGACAAGAAAGTTCTATATAGATAGAGAAATAGAAGAAAATTACGATGTGGAAAACAAGAAAGGAATTATGTACAATGGCATTGTACAACAATTTTGAAAAGGGATGTAGCGCAGCTTGGTAGCGCGTTTGTTTTGGGTACAAAATGTCACAGGTTCAAATCCTGTCATCCCTACCTATTAATTCTCTCTTCTTTATGGGCAGTAGCGGGGAGATCGATTAAAGTGGGTATAACTTGAATTTGTGGATACGGACGTGAGACATGTTAGGAGTAGAAAAGGATTTTCTTTTTGTTTTGAAAGCGCTCTTAGTTCAGTTTGGTAGAACGTGGGTCTCCAAAACCCGATGTCGTAGGTTCAAATCCTACAGAGCGTGATTCCATATATCTTATGTCGAAATAGAGTAAAATAACCTAAAAAAACAAAGTAGAATTGCAACTCCAATTTGACCTCCTCTCTTCTCTGGTCTGGAGGAGGTCAATCAAAAAAGAAATATTACTCAATCAAAGATCCAACTGATCCCCACGCCTGTATTGCAAATACGCAGTCACGAATAATCCCGCTAAAGTAATAGGAATTAGGCCTAAGACGATTCCAAATAGAAAAACTTCAATCATTTCGATTTGTTCGAGGGGATAAAAAAAAAGAGGTACGATCTATCTCTAAATAATAGTCTAAATTATCCACGAATCTCAATGACCAAGAAAAGAATTGGTAATTAGTGTGGAAAAGAGTCTAGAATACCAGGAATCCAAAAGAAAGATTCTTCTTTTCTGACTTATTCATTCAATTCATTTCAAATAAGACGTATCTTGTTCAAGCCAATAAATAGAGCTGGGGTTATAGTTAAAGCAGCCAGTAGAAAACCGAAGTAACTAGTTATAGTAAGCATGAAGGGGTTAAATTCCATTTATTTTTTTACTACACTACATATGTTGGTAAAGCACTTACCTAAGTTATGGAAAATTCATAATTCATCGGTTATTTTAGATAATACTAAAAAACAAGATAGAGTGAGATACAAAAGTGTAAAAGAAAATCGATTCATCAGACGGGACATGAGTCCCTAATTCCGAATCAAGAGATTTGTTGTGGAATTTGTCAGTTAAGTAAAGTAATAATATTAAGAACTAGATCATCTAACCCCATTGAAAAATGAAATTGGATTTTCGGGGGAATTTTGGAATAAAAGATTAATAAAGAATTTAATTTGAAAAAAGTTCTTTCTATTTCGGATTATTTCTTTTTCAATAGGATGGATTTCATCCTCTTTTTGGAGCAAACGGTCAAAATGGAATAAGAGGAGAAGAAAAGCATTCCACGACCCCCGAAGGGCCCTCTGGAAAAGGGAACTCTTCCTTGAATTTACTTTATTTTTATTTTATTTTGATTTTTTTGTATTCGTTTTTTGAACCCCAACCAAAGTTGATTTGAAGTTACTTCAATTATCCCTTTCTTTTAAGTTCTTTTCGTAAAGTTCCATGCTTGCAGTTTGGTCAAGAAAGTTAGACCTAACCCAACAAACAAGACAAGGATTGATTACGAATCTTGATTCTTCAAAAAATGTATTCCGTTTCTTTCATAACAGATTATCTACTATTCTATTTTCTATTTATTAGATATTATTTTATGCTAACCAATTTAATTCCTTAAAGGGAAAGGTTGGGTTCGAATAAAACTTTTAACTAAAAAGGGATAGATTTTGCATATACTTATCCTTGTATTGCGTCAATATGAGAATATCCTTCCAAAATTCTTTATCTTATTGAGCATTAACTTA